TCATTTCTTCAATTTACTCTCCATTTCTAAGTTCGTAGCCTTCGCAGTAGCTTCATCGATGTTACCCACTAAGTAAAAGGCCTGTTCAGGAAGAGAATCAAATTCTCCGGAAAGGATTAATTTAAACCCTCTAATTGTTTCCGCTAGACCAACATATTTTCCCGGAGAACCTGTAAATACTTCTGCTACGAAAAAGGGTTGTGATAAGAAACGCTCAATTTTTCGTGCTCTTGCTACGGTTAAGCGATCCTCTTCGGATAATTCGTCCAACCCCAGGATAGCTATAATGTCCTGAAGCTCCTTGTAACGTTGTAAAGTTTGCTTGACTTGTTGCGCAGTTTCATAATGTTCCTCGCCAACGATTCGAGGTTGTAGCATAGTTGACGTTGAATCTAAAGGATCTACCGCTGGATAGATACCTTTGGCAGCTAATCCTCTTGATAGTACGGTAGTCGCATCTAAATGTGCAAATGTGGTGGCAGGAGCGGGGTCAGTCAAATCGTCTGCAGGTACATAAACTGCTTGAATAGAGGTTATGGACCCTTTTTTAGTAGAAGTAATTCTTTCTTGTAAAGAACCCATTTCGGTACTAAGGGTGGGTTGATAACCCACAGCAGAAGGCATTCTACCCAATAAAGCGGATACCTCGGATCCTGCTTGTACGAAACGGAAGATATTGTCGATAAATAGAAGTACGTCTTGCTCATTAATATCTCGGAAATATTCTGCCATAGTTAAGGCAGTCAGACCAACTCTCATACGAGCTCCCGGCGGTTCATTCATCTGACCGTAGACTAGGGCTACTTTTGATTCCGCAAGATTTTGTTCATTAATGACTCCAGATTCTTTCATTTCCATGTAAAGATCGTTTCCTTCACGAGTCCGTTCGCCTACTCCACCAAATACGGATACACCACCATGAGCTTTGGCAATGTTGTTGATCAATTCCATAATTAGTACTGTTTTACCCACGCCAGCCCCACCAAATAGTCCGATTTTTCCCCCACGACGATAAGGGGCCAAAAGATCTACTACTTTAATTCCTGTTTCAAAAATAGATAATTTTGTATCTAATTGTATAAAAGCAGGCGCGGATTTATGGATAGGAGATGTTGTGCGAGTATCGACAGGACCTAAATTATCAACAGGTTCCCCAAGCACGTTGAAAATTCGTCCTAGAGTCGCTCCGCCGACTGGAACACTTAGAGGATTTCCCATATCAACCACGTCCATTCCTCTCTTTAAACCCTCTGTCGCACTCATAGCTACAGCTCTAACTCGATTATTTCCTAATAATTGCTGTACTTCACAAGTCACATTAATTTCTTGACCAAGAGTATCTCGACCCTTAACCACCAGAGCATTGTAAATATTAGGCATCTTGCCCGGGGGAAAGGCTACATCCAGTACCGGACCAATTATTTGGGCAATACGTCCCAGGTTTTTTTTTTCACGTATCAAAACCTCTGGATCCGAAGTAGTAGGATTTATTCTCATAATAAATAATAAAAAAAATATGTTAAATTTTGTTGCGAAATTTTTCGAATACAGAAAAAATCTTCGATAGCAAATTGATCGGTTAATTCAACAATAAATGGGAGTAAGCACTCGATTTCGTTGGTACCACCCAAGCGAATGTGCAATTCAAGTTTTTACTTATTCAATTTCAATGAAGGAATAGTTATTTTCAAGCTCAACTAACCGAAACCTAGTTTTAAAATAAAAAATATATGAATAAAAAATAAAAATTTTGCGGAAAGTCTTTGATTTATTTATCATAATAAATAGGCAAGACTTTGTTTTATCTAGCAAATTCGAAACGCAACTCTATTTATGATTAATTATTTCGATCTCATTAGCCTTTTTTTTTTTTTTCGTATTTTCATTTTAGCATATCCGGTTATGCGTCCCATCTATTCATCCCTTTATCAACCCCCTTTTTTTTTTTTCATTTTCATGGATGAATTCCGCATATTGTCATATCTAGGATTTACATATACAACATATATTACTGTCAAGTACAACATATATTACTGTCAAGAGTTATTTTATTATTTTTAGTATTTTTTTAATATTAAATATTTCGATTTATAAAAAGTCAAAGATTCAAAACTTGAAAAACAAGTATTAGGTTGCGCTATACATATGAAAGAATATACAATAATGATGTATTTGGCGAATCAAATATCATGGTCTAATAAATAATCATTCTGATTAGTTGATAATTTTGTGAAAGATTCCTGTGAAAAAGGTTAATTAAATCTATTCCTAATTTATGTCGAGTAGACCTTGTTGTTTTGTTTTATTGCAAGAATTCTAAATTCATGACTTGTAGGGAGGGACTTATGTCACCACAAACAGAGACTAAAGCAAGTGTTGGATTCAAAGCTGGTGTTAAAGAGTATAAATTGACTTATTATACTCCTGAATATGAAACCAAGGATACTGATATCTTGGCAGCATTCCGAGTAACTCCTCAACCCGGAGTTCCACCTGAAGA